TTACGCGATTCAACAAGCAAGCAGCGATCTTTCACTTTCATTTTCACGATTAGGGGCTTGCTAATATTATTTTCATTAGCGGCCCTTTCCTATCGTACGAACACTCGAAATATGGTCCACTATTTGGCAAGGCTTCTTCCAATGCAAGAATGCCAAATGGATTCTGATCTAACTAAGTTGATTTTCGCGCTGCAGTATCCTGTAAAAAGAAGAACAGAGATTGCAGATTTTATTGTAGAGAATTTTGAAGATCAAAAAGAGAAGAGGGGGTGTACTGAGCTCCCAAGTAGCATGTCCAAATTTTGGAATGGGCGGTCGTGGAGCGGACTAAAAGGCAATTTAGATTCGATCTTTTACGTCGAAGCCAAAGCGAGCGTGCTGGGACTACCCCTCGAGTACCAGTGCCGTTTGGAGTGGTGGTTGGAGATCGACCAAAATGGCAATTCTAATTGGGTTGCAGTCGCCAGAATTGACGTCGTAGCCAACAATCTAACATGCCATTTCCAATGGCAGCTGAATGAGAATGATTGGATGTATATGAATGAAGGACACCCTCTACCGTATAAGTTATGGATACACTGGCTTACTTGTCTTAAGCCTGTTTTTGGTAAAAAAAGACCACCTGAATTGTTTGTGTTTTTTAGATTGGATCCTAATCCGCCCCAATCATCATGTCCGGGACGCATTGGGAAGTTGATAGTGACGATAATCTATAAGGATTCAGCAAAATCTAGTCAAGTAGGGGAAGGGGAGTCTAGTCAAGTAGGGGAAGGGGAGTCTAGTCAAGTAGGGGAAGGGGAGTCAAGTCAAGTAGGGGAAGGGGAGTCTAGTCAAGTAGGGGAAGGGGAGTCTAGTCAAGTAGGGGAAGGGGAGTCAAGTCAAGTAGGGGAAGGGGAGTCAAGTCAAGTAGGGGAAGGGGAGTCAAGTAGGGGAAGGGGAGTCTAGCTAACGGAAAGACCATAAGATGGATCCAAAGGATCAATTGATCCTTTGGATTCCATTTCCATTAGGAATGAGGAAAATTAGAATTCTATATTCTAAATCTGATCAATCCTGTGATCATTTGGATTCCATTAGGAATGAGGATGTTGATTTAGAATTATATGGTTAATGGCTCACAATTGAATGAATTGTTATAATATCATATGGATTAAATAACCTAGAGAGATATGAATGTTTTATATCATTATATCATATATAAAATATCATATATAAATATAAAACAGTGAATTGCTTATGTATGGATGAGATTGCACTCATTAATTAATTGAAAGTTTCAATAGAAGATCGATTTTTAGATTTATTTGGCAGGTCCCGGTGCATCCAGTAGGAATTGAACCTACGACTTCGCCAATTATGATTTAACCACTCAGCCATGGATGCTGGGCAGGGACCCTCGTCCCTATTTGTTTTATAAGTATATTTACTTCCTTTTTTTGCAATTTATCGGGTAATGTAATGTTATGAGAAATCCATTTAAATTCTGGTTTCTCGAATTGAGAGAGATCATCAGAGAGGTTAAGACTTCTCACTATTTCTTAGAGTCGTGGAAAAAAGTGAATTCAGTAGGATCCTGGATTCACATTGTTTGGCAACAAGAACGCTTTATAAAACTGTTTGAACCGCGAATTTTGAGTATCTTAGTTTCACGCAATTTACGCGATTCAACAAGCAAGCAGCGATCTTTCACTTTCATTTTCAAGATTAGCGGCGTGGTAATATTCTTTTCAGTAGCGGTCCTTTCCTATCGTATGAACACTCGAAATATGGTCGAAAGAGGAAACCTCTATTTGCCAAGGCTTCTTCCAATACCTATGAATTCCACTGAACCAGGAAATGATCGATTGGAAGAATCCCTTCGGGATTCTGATCTAACTAAGTTGATTTTCTCGCTCCTGTATCCTGTAAAAAGAAGAAGAGAGATCGGAGATTTTATTTTAGAGGATCGGAAAGATGGGAAAGATGGGAAAGCAAGATCCGTTCGTGCTTTTTTTTCTGATAGATGGTCAGACCTTCATCCGGGTTTGAATCCTACTGAGAAGTCCACTAGAGATCAAAAATTGTTGAAGAAACATCTTTCTTTTGTCCGGCGATCGGAAAATAAAGAAATGATTAATATATTCAAAATAATTACGTATTTACAAAATACTGTAAAAATTCATTCTAGTTCATCAGAACTGGGATGTGATATGGTTCCGAAGGATGACCGGGATATGGACAGTTCCAACAAGATTTCATTCTTTCACAAAAATCCATTTTTTGATTTATTTCACCGATTCCATGAACAGAACAGGAGAGGGTGCGCGTTACACCACGATTTTGAATCAGAAGAGAGATTGCAAGAAATGGCAGATCTATTTATTCTACCAATAACCGAGCCAGATCTGGTGTATCATAAGGGATTTTCTTTCTCTATTGATTCGTACGGATTGGATCAAAAAAAATTCTTGAATGGGGTATTCAACACCAGGGCTGAATCGACAAATAAATCTTTATTGGT